TAGAACGACTGGAAAAGTGGAAACAAGAACAGATAGAATAATATCATTATCATTATGAGCAAGCCCAAAGTCGTTGTAGACATAGCCAATCAGTAGTTCCCAACCGCGGGGTGAATGGAATCCGATACATAAATCAGTTACGAAAAGAATCGAAAAGGCTTTTATTGTGTCGCTTAAATTATATAGGAATTCTTGAACCCAAGAGTTAAGAATAAAAAGTTCTTCATTACAAAAAATAGAATAACCACTTAGAATAACGAAGCAGATTGTATTTGTCGAGAAGTGAAAAATCGTATGGATATGATCCTCATCGTGCATCTTGATTAATTGGATTGTTTCTTTCTGGAGCCCTATACAAAGCTTTTCTAGACGTCTTTCCGGAAATTCCTTTATCATTTCGTCCAAGAGGAATAATTCCTCTAATTCTATGAATTTTTCTAGAATAGCCTTTTCTTGAATATCATTCAAAAAGGTTTCGGATTGACTAGTATTCCACCAATTAGTAACCCAGGATTCCAGACTTTTATTAAATGAGAGAGGGATCCACCAGGGCAAAAATACTACAAATACTATAGATGAAAGATATCTAAGGGGAATGGATGCGTTCTTTTTTGTCATTTTTTCATCTGTGAATTGTTAATGAACCCACCTCATTTGTTGATTCTATGCGTCTAATATTTCTATCAAGCATGAGTTCGATTACAAGGTATCGCGCCGATAAATCGAGTCTTTTTTTTTTAGTTGGGATTCGGCGGTTAGTCCTTGAACCGAGTGTAGCAAACCTACAGAAATCGAAGAAGAATCCACCGCGAATTCTCGCTTCAAATTCAAATTTGAAGTTGAAGCGAGAAATAATAAAAAAAAAAATAGGGTTTCCGGATATCTCAATTGATCAAATATTCGAAGTGATTCCCCCCTTCGATGAATGCCCGAAAGATTCAAATTCAAAAAATGAATATTAGTCGCATTTCGAAATGAAAGAACTTACCTTCTATTAAAAATGAAACTTTCGAATATTTCGCAAAAAAAATTAGCGGGCTCCCCAGCCCCGTCCCCGAGCATAGTCCAAGGAATATTTGAGAGAATTTTCTGAAGAATATTGTGATGATCAAAAATGAGTGAAAAAAAAAAAGACGGAAAAGTCCTCATTTTACGAGATCCAATTCTTTGGTCAGTAGTAAAGACAAAAGAAAGTATAAAAGAAAAGGGTTTCGTTTTAGATTATGGCTGTTCCGTACACGTTTGCTTTGGTCCAACAGGTCGTTCGGAAGAAACTTCAATCAAGTCCGTTTTGCTATAGAAAAATGGATTCGTGGGGGTTTCCTCCTGCTAAGAAAGCGTTTATTCTTCAGTTCATTTTTCAAAATCCTTCAATTGGTACACGCAAGAAATAGGACAATTCCGCAGCCTTTTGCTCAATTTCTCGCGGAGTCAAATTCTCATCAGTACGATTCAAGGGAATGGCCCCCAAGCCTCTGCTTTCTATATAAAGGACACGACGAGCATAAATACCCTCTTTAACTTCTATTCTGATGGACTGAATATCTTTCATAAGGAATCGTAGAAAGATGCGGCGATTTTTTCCAGGAAATCCCCAACGAAAAATACACACTATTCCCTCTTTTGTATCAAATCGATCATAACCGCTACCTACATTCCATATAATTGTACACCACAAATAGGAACTAATAAAGAGACCCGCGATCCCGTAGAAAGACATCACGATCCCTTGTGGAAAAAAATTTATTTGCTGCGACGGAAATAAAGATAGCAAATTCCTATCAAGATAACTAGAAATTCCAACCACTAAGAATCCTAATGAGCCTAAAAAAAGGATAAAGGCCCAGAAGAAATTGCCTGGTTTGCGAGAGCCCGCTATAAATTCTATCCATATATATTCTGATCGCCAACTCATACATACTAGCTCCAGTTGCATTTTATTGGAATTGGGGAAATAACCAAAACAAAATCCATTTTAGTTTACTTTTTGTATTTCCGAAGTAACTCTCATCAACTAGTACTATTTGGACGTGAGCTCTTAGCAATAATTCATCGAATTGGTGAGGTAGAATAAAATAAGAGTATCCCCTTCATATAAGTCCCTGTAGATTGGTACCATTGACTTTCATTGCAGACATGAGTTCGGATCACAGCCTCTTGTTCAAAATAGATAGAATTTATGTACCTATATATCATGTTTACACATGCATAAGAGCTCTTCATTTATGTTCGGGGAAAGCCGCCTCTTAGTCTTATACACTATTCTACTAAATGGATATCCGTCATCGCTAAGTCTTGAAAAAAACTAGACGAGATTTGACCTTGATCCGATCGGATTTACAAAATCTTATTTTTTTCAAGATAAAGAAATAACGAAGCCATTGCCATTGCCGGAAATACTAGGCCCACTAAAGGCACAAAAATAGAGGGAAAGCTGTTGAGAATTGTCATAGAAAGGGTACCTCGATTTAATATTTGTACCTGTTATTGGTATAAGGATATCCTATAATAATTAGAATTCATATTCTAATTATTATCATATTCTAATTCGTATATAAATGTATATTAAGTATACTTATATAATTGTATATAAGTATACTAAGTATACTAAATGAGTATATATACCAAGCGCAAGGAATGTAGAACTAAATAAACGGGCCTATGCATCTTTCTACATGAAATATATGTATGATAATCCATTTGCGTTATTATTATTACTTATTTTTATCCTTCTGTTGTTTTTAGCTTCGGATTTCTTTTTTAATATCTAATTTTGTATTAACAAAATTAGATATTAAAAAAGAAAAGAATTTCTTACGAATTCCCTAGGGATTCGTTAGAATCCGATCCAACAGCAGAGATTCCTAGGAAAATAGTCCTTGTTAGGAGATATAGAAAGACGCAAGAGTTTCGATTTTCTCTATTTGAATTAGATACATACGCAAGAGGGGAACATGAAATTCATTTTATTTGCCCGGCCCCTAATTAATTCTAATTAATTCTAAGGAAGAATGCTTTTTTATGTTGTTTTATTGAGAGAGGTTTACTGATTACTAATCCGTCATATCGGTAAAATAATTATCCGCACGATTCTTTCTACAATGAAATTTTATGTCACCAAAGAAAAATCCATTCTTAGGATTTGATTTTATTTTGATTCGGATAAACTAACTAACTAATTGTTCGCCACAAAAAAAAAGTTCACTTAAGAGCTCTGCTGGAGTTAATTTTGATTCAAAGGAAAACGGCCGTGGAACAGAAATAACTCGCTCAGAACACCTTTTAAAGGATTACGTGGTACGATTGGATCGAATAAGCCCTTATCGAATAAATATTCAGCCTCTTGTGAACCTTCAGGTACTGTCTTATTCAATGTTTGTTCAATTACTCTTTTACCTGCAAATGCAATATAGGCATTAGGTTCAGCAATAATGATATCCCCCAACATACCAAAACTAGCTGTCACTCCACCCGTAGTAGGGGATGTAAGAATTGATACATAGAATAACTTTTTATTTGATTGATAATCATATAAAGCAGAAGATATTTTAGCCATTTGCATCAAGCTCAAACTTCCTTCTTGCATGCGTGCTCCCCCAGAAGCACACACTAGAAGAAGAGGTAAAAATTTATTGGCAGCATACTCGATCAAACGGGTTATTTTCTCGCCTACTACGGATCCCATACTACCCCCCATAAACTGAAAATCCATAACCCCAATTGCGATGGGAATCCCGTTTAGTTGCCCTGTACCTGTTTGAATAGCCTCCGTTAATCCTGTCTTGCTTTGATAAGAATCAATACGATTTTTATAAGGTTCCTCTTCTGAATCAAATTCAATGGGATCTATAGAGACCATGTCGTCATCCATCGGATCCCAAGTACCTGGATCAACCAAAAGGTCGATTCTATCTGAGCTAATCATTTTCAAATGATATCCGCATTGTTCACAAAGATACATTTTTGATTTAAGAAATTTCTTATAATTTAATCCATAACAATTTTCGCATTGAACCCATAAATGCCTGTATTTTTGAGTTACATCGCTTTCATTAGAACTTTCGCTTTCATTAGAACTTTCGCTTATCGTTAAATCACTACCATTCGTGCTACTTTGTATATTGGAACTCTCACTTTCACTACAAATGAAATTATAAATGTAACTGGCACTATAATTGTCACTACTACTTAAAACGTGACTATCAATACAGATTTGAGAATGAAGATAAGAGTCAAGGCAATTATGAATGTGATTATTCCAACTCGATTTAGTATCATACATGTAAGGATCGGAATCAGGATCAGCGCTTTTAGATCCATTATTCCTCGAACTATAATTACGAAAGCTATAAAAAGAACTTTCTAGTTCACTCAGAAAAGAATGAGCATTGTCTAGTTCCAAAATTTGATTTTCAATATCAAAATAGATGGAATAACTGTCTCTATTACTATCTTTAACAAAAAAAGTGTCATCCGAGATGAAATTATGAATGTCCCTGACACCTGCTAATTTGCTGTAACTTGAACTGTCACTATCGCTCGAACTATGAATGTTTTTATTCTTATCATTTCTAATCAGTTCCTCGCTTACACTGGGATTTTTAATAGGACCAGGGCTCTCCATTGATTTACTTAACCAACACCTGTATTCTAATTCCCCCTTACCCTTAGATAACATCGAATTGAACCACCATTTTTTCATAGAGCTCTCTTGTCCCTATTTACATGAAAATACAATAGATGAATAGTCAATTGAAAGAAATCATTCTTTTTTGTGAGACCCCGGAGTATCACTTCGCTATATACAACCCTTTTCAATTCGAAATAGCGGCGGCTCTCGTATTGTGTAAAATTCGTATCGAAAAAAAGAAATATTTGTTCTCTCCTATAAATGAACTTTTTTCGTAAAATCTCGTCTACTATCTACTAATAGAATAAGTTTCTATTCCAACACGGAACGAAAGGACAATATACAGGATGGGTACAAGAAGTTGTGATAC